GTATGACTATGAAAAGAGGCATAAGTCGGGCTACAAGAAAAATGCCCGCTGCTACCATCGTAGCAGCATGTATAAGGGCCGAAATAGGAGTCGGCCCTTCCATCGCATCAGGTAACCATACATGAAGAGGAAATTGTGCAGATTTAGCAATCGCACCGGCAAATAAAAGAACAGCGCACAAGGTAACAAATAAAAAATCGACCTCATTATTAGAAATCAAGTTATTGAATATTTGGAATAAATCACGAAATTCGAAACTCCCCGTTACCCAATAAAACCCTAAAATGCCTAATAATAAACCAAAATCGCCAACACGATTAGTTACAAAGGCTTTTTGACAAGCCTTTGCTGCAACAGGTCGTGTGAACCAAAATCCTATTAATAGATACGAACACATTCCAACTAATTCCCAAAAAATATAAATTTGTATCAAATTTGAACTAGTAACTAATCCCAACATAGAAGTACTGAAAAAACTCATATAAGCAAAAAATCTCAAATACCCGTGATCATGAGACATATAATTATCACTATAAATAAGAACCAAAATTCCAACAGTAGTGATTAGTATTGACATAATAGAAGTAAGTGGATCGATCAAGTATCCGAATTCTAACGAAAAATCATTATTAATAATCCAAGACCATACATATTGATAGACAGAACTACTATTTATTTGCTGAATAGAAAGATTCATGGAAAAAATCATGACTATACTTAACAACAAAACGCTCTGAAAAGCCCACATACGGCGAAGACTTTTTGTTGCCGTTGGAAAAAGAAGAAGTCCCAACCCTATTAACATAGGAACTGGAAGTGGAAGAAAAGGTATTATCCACGCATATTGATATGTCTGTTCCATAAAAAAAGTTTTTTATTCTTAATTAATTGTTTCCGATTCATCGGATCTTACCTTTCGAAAAAGTCAATAAAAAATCAAGATATGCACTAACTGATTTAATAAGTTTATATTAGTATTTATTAATATTAATTATTCTGAGTCTTTTCAAAACCGTTCAAATATTCAAAAAAAAAGTTACAATTGGTCAAATGATATGACCAAGTGACATATAAAAAAACGAACACTTATAATAGTAAAATAAAAATATAATAATTTATCGTAATCAAAATTTATATTCATAGAGCAAGGATAAAAATTTAGCCTAAAAAGAGTACTTGATGCTGATACGAATTATAAGATTAACTAAGGTCATCGGTCTAATGAAAAAAACTCTTGATTTTAGTTAGTTTATTTCAATTCATTAACCAATTTTCAATTAATTAACTAATTCATTATGGGATTGATAGTTTTCCATTTCAATAAAAACAATTTATTAGTAAAGTTTAGAAAAATATGGAACTAAAATGAACTTTTTAGCGAGAAAGGATCAAAAATGACTGAGATCCTTTTTTATCAAACCACGTATCTTTTAACAGATTTATTACTAGTCTCATTCGAATTTTAAAATTGAATTTAGTTGTATTTTTTTCTAGTTTGACTATCAATTTATTAGTCAAAAGTACAATCCTGGTATTTTATTAGATGTAAATCAAGTATAGAATGCCGAAAATAAAGGTCTTTTAGATTCTTTTTTTATTTTATTAAGTTTGATTTGATTTCTATGACATGCGGATTCTAAAGATATAACTTTGAGAGATAAACAACGCGAGCTAATAGTTCCAAACCAAAAATTTTTGGTTTTACGGAATATTTTGTTATTTCGAGTCGTTTTTGATCCAGTTTTCATGGATCTTTGACATATCTATATTTCTTTTTTATGAAGAGAATATTATATTATTTAGAGAAAAAATAGATAATGAATAAGAATAATAATAGAACAATAGATGTCTTTCACATCCAACTATAACAATGAGTAACTTCTTCATTTTTAAATGGCAGTTCCAAAAAAACGTACTTCGATATCAAAAAAGCGTATTCGTAAAAATATTTGGAAAATGAAAGGATATTGGGCGTCGTTAAAAGCTTTGTCATTAGGGAAATCTCTTTCTACCGGGAATTCAAAAAGTTTTTTTGTACGACAAACAAATAAGTCCTAAAATATTGGAATAATAGAAATGCATTTGATTCAAAAAATTGGATCAGTAATTTGTTAATATAAAATCAAAGTTCATATTAATATGAAATAGAATCTTAATGTTATGTCTAAAAGAATAATTCTTCTATTTTCTGAATTCTAAATCTAAAAATCTAAATAAAAAAATAAATACAATTTTTTGTTTTTTTTTTTTTTTTTTTTCACTCATATTTTGGTGGTGGGGAGTCTTTTTTTCCCCATCGACCTTTACAATTCCAATAAATAAAATTTTTTATCCTTTTCGGGAAGGGCAGATTGTTGAAACTAATGGATTCCATGTTAAAAACTAACTTCTTAATTTATTGCATTTACCATATGTAATGGATTTACCATATATCTACAATTTTCAGATCATCAATAAAAGAATCAATAAAAGAACTTGATTGTTGAGATATTATTATATT